GAAAGGATCCTTGAAGGACCATAGGGTCCTCTGAAAATAATTATGGTGCACTACTATAAGATGTTCTATTTTTCCATAGAAATGTGTTCGCTCAAGAAAAGCTCCAGAAGATGTTAATCGTAAATAAGAAGATTGTTTACGAAGAAAAACTAATACAAATTCGCATTCAGATACATAAGAATTATATAGGAACCGAAATAGTCTTTTATTTTTCAAAAAAAAAAGAAAAATAGAATTATTCGGAGTAATAAGACTATTCCAATTATGATATTCGTGAAGAAAGAATCGCAATAAATGTAAAGAGGGAACATCTTGGATCCAGCATTGAAGGATTTGAACCAAGATTTCCAGATGGATGGGATAAGGTATTAGTATATCTGACACATAATTTAAATGCGATAATTTGTCCTCTAAAAAGGGAAATATTGAATGAATAGATCGTAAATTCAAATTCTTAGATTTTGGTATTTTATCTTCGAGGGAAGATACTAATCGCAGCAAGAATGGAATTTCCACAATGACTGCAAAACCTTCCAATATTATCTGAGAATAAAAATGAAAATCAAAATGATTGTTGTACCCAACGAATCGATTTTGGTTAGAATCATTAACCGAATAAATCAAATAATTCTGTTGATACATTCGAATAATTAAACGTTTCACAAGTACTGAACTAGATTTATTGTCATAACCCAAAATTTCCGCGGATTCGTAAAAAATCGAACCATTTAAACCACGATCATGAACAAATGTGTAAATATACTCCTTAAAGAGAAGCGGATATAGGAAGTGTTGTTGACGAGATATATCTTTTTCTAAATATCCTTGTAATTCTTCCATTTACATTTCTAATTGAACCAGAGGCAGGACCCATTTTGGGGGTTATCAAATGATACATAGTGCAATATGGTCAGAACAGGGTATGTATTATGTATATAATTACAGTAAGAAATAGTAAGAAAAAAATATATACCCCGCAAACAAAGGAAACAGGGGAGTCCAATCAACAGATCTTTTTCCTCTCCTTTTCTATCCAATTGGTTTATGTTCGTTATAATTACAAGAGGGTAAAAAATCCTTTATTTTTGCAACCCGATCGCTCTTTCGATTTTGGAATAAATTTTCTTTATCAGTATACTGTTTCTTCTACACATCCGTCTCCAATCCATAAGAATAATTGGGATTCATTAAAAAAAAAAAAAAATCAATGGTCCACTCACAGAAGAACCCACCCTTTCCCACATCAGGCACTAATCTATCTTTAACGTCTAATTAGATCGGGTAATTATTCAAATTAAGAACAAAAGCTCGTTGCTTTTTGTTTCACCAGAATTAGAGCCCTATGGGCTCTATCCATTTATTCACTAGACCCAACTGTAAATGTGAATTTTTTTCTCTTCCAAAAAAACTATTTTATTAAAGTATTATTATACTAATATATATATACTAATATATATATATTAATAATTATAATACTTTTTACGACATGCTGTTTTTTCCATTCATTACCTTTGAGGATCAGTCGTGGTCTTATAAACTCTACCAATAGTCTGGACGAATCTCTTGCTTCATCCAAATGTGTAAAAGATCATAGTCGCACTTAAAAGCCGAGTACTCTACCGTTGAGTTAGCAACCCGAATAAAATAAATAGGATATGTAAATCCGGTCAAAATAAAAAAATCAATTGAATTGCACTGCACGACCCCGTCAAAACATTGAACTAGAACAAATCGAAAAGAAAAATTTGTTGATCAATTAAAAACAACAAAATGGACAGATTGGATTAAACAACAACGGATTCCCAATAGAGATGTCAAAATGGTGACAAACCACCATTTTATTTATATTTATCAATTTTTTTTTTCGTTAAGAAAATACATCTTGTATGCCAGTAAATCCGTCAGGGCAAACCCATCATTTGACTGAAATGAAGGAAAAAACCCATATGGGGTGGAGATAAACGGATCTATTTATCTACGATCGAATTATATTTCTTCGATGCACCATTGTCAATATGAATCCAATATTAAGAAAACAAATTTAAGTAAATCAAATAAAGACTTGTGTTGGATTGGCACAACAAAAGCATAAATAAGAAATTTGGATAAAAAAAAATATGAAAGAGGTAAATAAAAAAAAAATCTCGGGTTTATTCAATCAATAGAGGTACAATAAGTAAGATTAACCCCTTGTTTGTTGGTGGATTCCCGCAACAAACAAAACAAGAGAAAAAGTAAATTAAGTATGAATACAGCAAGAAAAAGGCAAATTGTGTGTAAATAATTACACAAAGATAGATACTAGTGACCCCCCCCCCTTTTTTTTTATTTATTAATTTAGTTTTTTTCCTTTAATTAACTCGAATCGAAGTTCTTTCTTGAAATAATTCTGCCTTCCTTAAAATATCACAAACAGTTCCCGTAGGTTGAGCACCTTTTTCAAGGAAATATAGAATAGCAGGAACATTTAAATAAGTTTGATTCTTTATCGGATCGTAAAAACCTACTTTTCGAAGATCTCTTCCTTCTCTTCGGGATCGAACATCAATTGCAACGATTCGATAGATGGCTCATTGGGATAGATGTAGATAAACAATGCCGCCCCCCCTAGAAACGTATGGGAGGTTTTCTCCTCATACGGCTCGAGAAAAGAAAAAAGGATTCTAAATTTCTGTATATGTATATAATTATTTCTGTATATGTATATAATTACATAATGGCAAATGGATCCATAAAATCATGAATTAGACTATAATTTTAGTCGTTTTTTTATTCTTCCTACAGAAAAAAAGAAATCTCATTCGTACTCATAACTCAAGTTGGGTAATTCTGACAGAGTTCGAAGGGAAACCCTTAGACATTTATTGAGCCGTCTCTAACCTCTTTTGTTTGTCTCATCTCGAATCTATTTTTATTCCTCATTCTGATTCAATTGTTGAGACAATTGAAAATAGTGTTTACTTGTTCCGGAATCCTTTATCTTTGCCTTGTGAAATCATTAGGTTTAGACATTACTTCGGTGATCCTTACTCCTTTCAAAAGAGCAGCAACATACCTTTTCGTTTTTTGTTATTTTTTTTCTATACTATAGAAATAGTATATAAACGGTTGATTCCCTTGTGATACACTTTTGATCGAAAAAGTTTTACCAATTCTGAAAAATTTTACTTTTTTTCTGTTTGATTTTTCGATTTTTTTAAACTTTCGATTTATATATTGAAGATATACTTACAAAGTTGGTCTAACTTATTGATAGTTACTAACCCTAGATTCTTCCCCCTGATAAACGAATCAATCCTTTCTACTCGAGCTCCATCATGTACTATTTACTTACAACCTAACACAAATTAGGTTCCTAGCATAGCAGAACAAACTATGTCGAGCCAAGAACATCTTCATTCCTATAGAAAATGGTGGATGTAAGAATCCACAGCCGATCATGTCCTTCAAGTCGCACGTTGCTTTCTACCACATCGTTTCAAACGAAGTTTTACCATAACATTCCTCTAATTTTATCTCAAACCGGTATGGAATTGATTCAATATGGAATCATGAATAGTCATTGGCTCAACCGGTGTGTATACCGGTATATAATATAATAGTACATACTTTCTATCTATCTATCTATCTATGAATAGATAAGTATTCATCCGGAGAAGGCTCAGCACGGATCCAATTTATTTAACTCTATATTCTATTTATTTAATTCCATATTCTATCATATCATATGAATGAAACATATTTCTAAAAAAGACGAATAAAAAAGTCTTAAGCAAACTTTTTTATTCGTCTTCAAAAGATTGTTCGGGACGATCAATCATGAAGAATCCATTTTTCTCGAACAAATAAACTATAAACCTCAAAAGAAGAATCTTTAATAGATTTGCAATCCCGGAACAAAATCAATTATTAATCAAACTTATTTATTTTATACAATACAGATTTTGTTTTACTTCAGGTTCAAGAATTTTTCCTTTCCATCAATTCCATAAAGTCAAGTAGATGCAATATACGAATTTCCCCCCAATCACTATATTACATTGATTTACAATCATTCATTTGAACCGGATAAGATATAAGATGAACCAGATAAGATATAAAATGAAAAAAAAAGGGGTCCAGTTCGTTTTTCATATTTTTTTTCCACAACAGCTTTAGAAGTTTTAAGACCAGCGATGAAATTAGTACCAAAAACTCCCTACTCTTTAGTCTCCACATAGAATGTGGAATTGGGATACCCCATTTATTTACTTTAGGCTTTTTAGCCTTGGTAAGGGAATAAAGAAGCCTTTCTTTCATTCACATTTCGATTCAGAATGTTTCATGTAAGAATTGACATTTCATAGATATGGGACATAAAGTTTCCATAAGTAACTAACTTTAAAATGAATATTGAATAGTACGAGCATATCCTGAATGTGAATGATAAACCCAGAATTTCTTTTTTGAATTAAAAAAATAAAAAAAGATATTATTTCCACCCACATTTGACACTTGATTACGTTTGTAATAACCCAAATGAAAGAAAAAATATGATTCTAAGAATCATTCTTGGAATTCATAACAAGAGATTGTTCTCGTTAACAATTTTATGTTTCATGTGGGATACAATATGATCCCATCTTTCGTTTCTGATGGAAACGATCTGGGACGGAAGGATTCGAACCTCCGAGTAACGGGACCAAAACCCGCTGCCTTACCACTTGGCCACGCCCCATTTCGAATTTCTATTTGACACTAATAAACATTAATATTGGTATTGGTTATTCGTCAATCCCAATCCAATAAATACATTGGGAATATATTGTTGCTAGGATTCAACACATGTAGATATAGAATCCAAAAAATTCATTGATCATTACATGGAATTCAGTTAAGATATTGTATGAAAGTGGAATTCCTTGTATTCTCATTTGAGAATGGAAGGAAGGATTTTTATTTGGGAGAGATATAAAAAGAAGAAAAAAAAAGATTTTTTGACTTGTCTTTTTTTATTTTCCCTTATAAAAAAAACTCAATGAGAATAAAATTATCTAATCTACAAGAACGAAATTTTGTTATGCTTAATATCTTTAGTTTAATCTGTATCTGTCTTAATTCTGTCTTTTATTCGAGTAGTTTTTTCTTCGCCAAATTGCCCGAAGCTTATGCCTTTTTCAATCCAATCGTAGATGTTATGCCCGTCATACCTGTACTTTTTTTTCTCTTAGCCTTTGTTTGGCAAGCTGCTGTAAGTTTTCGATGATTTAATACTCTGCTAAATTCATGATTTATTCGATAAAAAAATTAAAAAAATTGATAAGACCAGATAAGTCTTACATTATGAACCCTCGATTCTATTTTTGATAACGAAGGAATCAAAATCTTATTCCAAAGAAATTCGTGAAAATGACTTTCTTTTCAAAAAACACTTCATTTTTGGGGGGGTGTCATGTCAAAACAAAATAGTATATGTGGTAAAAAATAAGTAATCTATTCCCTTTTTCAAAAAAAAAAAAGATCTTGGAGATTGTGTAATGCTTACTCTCAAACTATTCGTTTATACAGTAGTGATATTCTTTATTTCTCTCTTCATCTTCGGATTTTTATCTAATGATCCAGGGCGTAATCCTGGACGTGAGGAATAAAAAAAGAGATTTTTAGTTTTTCCTGTTTTTTTCTAAATTTTTTCTTATGATTTTATCTATTCCATACATTTACCTATGATAAAATCAAGGGATCGTAAAGAATTTCGAATTCGAAAGTCTCAAGTCTTCAGAAGAAGCGGAGAGAGAGGGATTCGAACCCTCGGTACGAATAACTCGTACAACGGATTAGCAATCCGCCGCTTTAGTCCACTCAGCCATCTCTCCCCATCCCCATTTAAAAATGGAAAATTTTTTATGTGATGTGACACGTGAAGTAAAGATTGATAAAAACCTTCATTTTCCTTTTTTATTTATCTATTATTCTATATATATATATATTTATATATTTTTCTTTCTTTTTTTATTTTATTTTATAATAATTTTTATTTTATTTTAAAATAATTTTTAATGAAAAAAAAAAATAATATAATTATAAAAAAGAAAGAAAAAAGAATAAGAAAGAATTAAAATAAAGATATATAAAATAAAGATGTATAAAACAATATAACAATTATATAACATATATAAATATTATATAACATATATAAATAATATATATATATATATAAATATAATATAGATATATAATACATATATTATATATTATAATATAATATAATTATTAATTATTATAAACTTATAAATATATAAATATAAGAAGAAATTTGATCAGGAAATCAATTTAAATAATGATTCGAAACGGATATCCCCAATGGATATCTACTTCTTTGATTTTGTTCAAAAGCTTTATTTGAACAGTTGAGATCCAATTGACCCGAATTCTTAATTCATAAATAAGATCTGGCAGTTGAAAGAGAAGTTGAAAAAAAGGAACCATGTATGCAGATTTCATCCTTTCTATGATCCAGCTTCAATGATTCTTTCAGGTCGGGACTATCAGTAATGACTTCGTATCAAACGAAAAGAAAAGTATAATATAACTATCGAAAAGAAAAGTATAATATAACTATAACTTTTTTTATGTTATTTAAAAAAGCTTTCTGCTCTTCGACTATTTAAGTCCCTGGCACGGGACGAAGTGTCAACGCTAGAATTTTCATGATTCTGGTGCTATCTTGATTGCGCCTCACTCTATATTCTGCTGAGTAGGATTCGACAAATGGTCCATTCATATACAATAATAAATATATAGCGGGTATAGTTTAGTGGTAAAAGTGTGATTCGTTCTATCGAAAACTTAAATACTTAAGGGATCTTTCCGTTTTTTTCAAATTCCTAATCAAAAATCATATTCCTATCAAAAACTTTATTTTTTAAAAAGGTTTAATCCTTTACCTCTCAATAGCATATTTGAGGAAGAATGTACATTCTCACGATTTTTTTCCAAAAGCCAATTAGAAATTGAATAAAAAAGATTGGATTATGGATATGGAGTCGCGAAGCATAATTTTATTGAATTGGATTAACTCTTCCAATTGAATGAGTATGAGTAAAGGATCTATGGATGAAGATGCAAAAGTTTATTTCCAATCGTAACTAAATCTTCCATTTTTTTTTGTAAAAGGGAAATTGAAGTCAAATAGCTATAAAACGATGGTTTTGGTTTACTAGAACCATCACATCAGCATATTGTTTCAGCTCGGTGGAAACAATATTCTTTTCCTCAGGATCCCGCGAGTGGAAATAGGGAACGAAGTAACTAGACTAAATGGATTTAGTATAATCCCCTCCTCTAGGAGGGATCATCTAGAAAGCAAGTAACTTTGGATGCATTCATACAAAAAAGCTGACATAGATGTTATGGATCTAATTTTTTCTTTGGAAATACATCGATCTTCTATAAAGAAGCCGAATGAAACCAAAATTTCATGTTCGGTTTTGAATTAGAGACGTTAAAAATGATCAACCAACG